TTAGTGATGATAATAATAATAAAAAGTCACAGATTTTTTGTGACTTATCCTCCGTGTCACAAGCATATGTATTTTACAAATTATCCCAAACCCAAGTTATTAACTTGTATAAATTAAGATCGGTTCTTCAATATCACGGAACATCTTTTTTTCTTAAGACTGCAATAAAGGATTATTTTGGAACACAGGGTATATTTCATTCCGAATTAAGTCATAAGAAACTTCAGAATTCTGGAATAAATCAATGGAAAAATTGGTTAAGAGGTCATTATCAATACGATTTATCTCAGATTAAATGGTCTAGATTAATACCACAAAAATGGCGAAATAGAGTCAATCAACATCGTACGGCTCAAACTAAGGATGTAAACAAATGGGATTCATATGAAAAAGACCAATTAATTCATTACAAAAAACAAAATGATTATGAAGTATATTCATTACCAAATCAAAAAGAAAATTTTCAAAAATACTATAGATATGATCTTTTATCATATAAATCTATTAATTATGAAAATAAGAGGAACTCCTATATTTATGGATCACCGTTCCAAGTAACGAAGAACCGAGAAATTTCTTATAATTACAATACCCATAAACACAAATTATTTGATATGCCGGAGATTACCACTATAAATAATTATCTAGGAGAAGATGATATTATGTATATGGTAAAAAATCCGGATAGAAAATATTTTGATTGGAAAATTATCAATTTTTGTCTTAGAAAAAAAGTCGATATTGAAGCATGGATCGAGATCGATAACAACAGTAATAAAAATACTAAGACCGGCACTAATAATTATCAAATAATTCAAAAAATTGATAAGAAAGGTCTTTTTTATCTGCCGATTCATCAAGATCAAGAAAGCAATCCACCCAATCAAAACAAAATCGTTTTTGATTGGATGGGAATGAATGAAGAAATACTAAATTGTCCCATATCGAATCTGGAATTTTGGTTCTTCCCAGAATTTCTCTTACTTTATAATATATATAAAATTCAACCATGGGTTATACCAAGCAAATTACTTCTTTTAAACTTGAATATAAATGAAAATTTTAGTAAAAATAAAAACATCAATGGAAAGCAACAAAGGAATCTTTTTATACCATCGAATAAAAAACAATCTTTTGAATTAAAGAATCGAAATCAAGCAGAAAAAGAAAAAGAACCCGCAGGCCAAGGAGATCTTGGATCAGATGTACAAAACCAAGAATATGTCGGATCCCTTTTCTTAAACCAACAAAAAGATATTGAAGAAGATTATCCGGGATCAGATATGAAAAAACGTAAAAATAAAAAACAATACAAGAATAACACGGAAGCAGAACTCCATTTCTTCCTGAACAAGTATTTGCTTTTTCAATTGAGATGGAATGATACTTTGAATCAAAGAATGATCAATAATGTCAAAGTATATTGTCTCCTGCTTAGACTGAGAAATCCAAAGGAAATTGCTATATCCTCTATTCAAAGGAGAGAAATGGGTCTGGACATAATGCTGATTCAAAAGAATTTAACTCTTACAGAATTGATGAAAACGGGAATATTGATTATTGAACCCGTTCGTCTGTTTGTAAAAAACGATGGACAATTTATTATGTATCAAACCCTCGGTATTTCATTGGTTCATAAGAGTAAGCACAAACCTAATCAAAGATACCGAGAAAAAGAATATCTTGATCAGAAGACTTTTGATGAATCCATTCCAAAAAATAAAAAGATAACTGGAACTAGAGACAAAAATCATTATGATTTGCTTGTTCCTGAAAATATTTTATCATCTAGACGTCGTAGAGAATTGAGAATTCTAAGTTGTTTCACTTCAAAGAAGAGAAATGGTATGGATAGAAATCCCGTATTTTGTAACGGGAACAACGTAAAAGACTGGGGTCCATTTTTGGATGAAAATCCACATCTTGATAGCGAAAAAAATAAATTAATAAAATTAAAGTTTTTCCTTTGGCCCAATTATCGATTAGAAGATTTAGCTTGTATGAATCGTTATTGGTTTGATACCAATAATGGAAGTCGTTTCAGTATGTTAAGGATACATATGTATCCACGATTGAAAATTGGTTGATGGTACATTTTTCCTCTATATCCTTGTACCAACCATATCTGGTATATAAAAGCAAACAAAACAAATGCGCACATGCCTTGTCTTACACCCTGTTCTAATATACGATACTAATTCAATGACGTATCAATTCGATCGAGAACTGAATCAACAGAATCTTCTTAATTTTAGGCTTAAATTATTCTCTTTCGTGAGTGCAGAAATGTATTATCCTTTTGTATTCCTATCCGGCTCAAATTTTAAATAGAATTGATTATTAATTCATTTTATTTGATAAAATTGGAATCCATAAAGAAATTCAGATTGTTGTGTAGACCGGATTAAAATTAAAATGACTAGCATTATTATTATTACTGATCGTTAAAATTCATATATGTAAAATAAGGGGGTTCATTTATGGTAAAAAATCCATTCATCTCGGCTATTTCCCAAGAAAAAGAAGAAAAGAGGGGGTCTGTTGAATTTCAAGTATTCATGTTCACCAATAGGATACAGAGACTTACTTCCCATTTGGAATTGCACAAAAAAGACCATTCATCTCAGAGAGGTCTGCGGAAAATTCTGGGAAAACGTCAACGACTGTTGGCTTATTTGTCAAAAAAAAATAGAGTACGCTATAAAGAATTAATTAGTCAGTTGGGTATTCGGGAGATAAAAACTCGTTAATTTGACGATTCATTTTGAATTATTCGCTTAATTTTTGATGAACTTCTTTTCGCTTTCAGCAATTCATGGAAGAATGGATCGGGGAAAAACTTATGACTGCACCAGCTACAAGAAAAGACCTCATGATAGTCAATATGGGTCCTCAACACCCATCAATGCATGGTGTTCTTCGACTCATCGTTACTCTAGATGGTGAAGATGTTATTGACTGTGAACCAATCTTGGGTTATTTACACAGAGGGATGGAAAAGATTGCGGAAAACCGAACAATTATACAATATTTGCCTTATGTAACACGTTGGGATTATTTAGCTACTATGTTCACAGAAGCAATAACCGTAAATGCACCAGAGCAGTTAGGAAATATTCAAGTACCTAAAAGGGCTAGCTATATCAGAGTAATTATGTTGGAGTTAAGTCGTATAGCTTCTCATTTGTTATGGCTTGGCCCTTTTATGGCTGATATTGGTGCGCAGACCCCCTTCTTCTATATTTTTCGAGAAAGAGAATTAATATATGACCTATTCGAAGCTGCTACCGGTATGCGAATGATGCATAATTATTTTCGTATCGGAGGAGTAGCCGCTGATCTACCTCATGGTTGGATAGATAAATGTTTGGATTTTTGCGATTATTTTTTAACAGGGATTGCTGAATATCAAAAGCTTATTACAAGGAATCCTATTTTTTTAGAACGAGTTGAAGGGGTGGGCATTATTGGCGGAGAAGAAGCAATAAATTGGGGTTTATCAGGACCAATGCTACGAGCTTCCGGAATACAATGGGATCTTCGTAAAGTTGATCATTATGAGTGTTACGATGAGTTTGACTGGGAAGTCCAATGGCAAAAAGAGGGGGATTCATTAGCCCGTTATTTAGTACGAATCGGTGAAATGAAAGAATCCATAAAAATTATTCAACAGGCTCTAGAAGGAATTCCGGGAGGGCCCTATGAGAATTTAGAAATCCGACGCTTTGATAAAGTAAGGAATCCCGAATGGAATGATTTTGAATATAGATTTATTAGTAAAAAACCTTCTCCAACTTTTGAATTGTCGAAACAAGAACTTTATGTAAGAGTCGAAGCCCCAAAAGGGGAATTGGGAATTTTTCTCATAGGAGATCAGAGTGTTTTTCCTTGGAGATGGAAAATTCGCCCACCGGGTTTTATCAATTTGCAAATTCTTCCTCAGTTAGTTAAAAAAATGAAATTGGCTGATATTATGACGATCCTAGGTAGCATAGATATCATTATGGGAGAAGTTGATCGTTGAAATGATAATTGATACAACAGAAGTACAAGCTATCACTTCTTTTTCCAGATTGGAATCGTTAAAAGAGGTCTATGAGATCATATGGATGCTTGTCCCTATTTTGACTCTTGTATTAGGAATCACAATAGGTGTACTAGTAATTGTTTGGTTAGAAAGAGAAATATCCGCAGGAATACAACAACGTATTGGACCTGAATACGCCGGCCCTTTGGGAATTCTTCAAGCGCTAGCAGATGGGACAAAATTACTTTTCAAAGAGAATCTTCTTCCATCTAGAGGGGATACTCGTTTATTCAGTATCGGACCTTCCATAGCAGTTATATCAATTTTACTAAGTTATTTAGTAATTCCTTTTGGCTATCGCCTTGTTCTAGCCGATCTCAGTATCGGTGTTTTTTTATGGATCGCCATTTCAAGTATTGCTCCTGTTGGACTTCTTATGTCAGGATATGGATCAAATAATAAATATTCCTTTTTAGGTGGTCTACGAGCTGCTGCCCAATCAATTAGTTATGAAATACCATTAACTCTATGTGTGTTATCAATATCTCTACGTGTGATTCGTTGAGACAAAAACTTTCCCTATTTCCTTTCGTTATAGGAAAGAAATTAAATGAGTTGAATACATATTTTCATTTTTTTATTCATCATTCGGGTTGATGAACTAAACCAGATAGTTATATGAGTGAGAAAAAACGGCTTATAAATTCGCAGTAAAAAGATTGAGTCTCATTTCCTATGTACAAGCGTTAAGTAAAAGTAAACATAAACAGTAGAGGCTGTTTACCCCAAGATTGGTTGATTAGTCATCATGTCTTGAAGCGGGTTCAAAAGATCAACTGTATGGGGTTTTTACTATTTATTACCATACATGTATTATTATAATGGGTGGATGGTTAGGAACACCAAGGTACACAAAGGATTAGTAATAGAGATTATGTAAGTTATCCAACGGGATATTTCTGCATAAAAGGAA